TAAAGAAGAAAAAGATTCCATGATAAGCAATCAGATAATTCACGAATCATTTAATCAAATTGCATCTCCGAGTTCGTATTCATTGACGGAAAAAAAAACGAAGGATCTCGCTGATAGAACAAGTAAAATTCGAAATAAAATAAAAAGAATCTCAAAAGAGAAAAAAAAAGTAACTCCAAGAATAAATAATCTTAGTCCTAACAAAACAAATTCTAATGCTAAAAGATTCGAAAAATGGCAAATATTAAAAAGAAGAAATGCTCGATTAATCTATAAATTCCCCCCTTTTTTTAAAATTTTCATTGAAAAAATCTACACAGATCTATTTTTATCTATCATTAATATTCCCAGAATAAATACAAAACTTTTTCTTAAAGTAACAAAAAAAATTATTGATAAATCGATTTACAATAATGAAAGAAAACAAGAAAGAATTAATAAAAAAAAGAAAACTCCAATTACATTTATTTCGACTATAAAAAAGCCATTTGATAATATTAGTAATATTAAAGAAAATTCACGTATTTTTTATGACTTATCCTACGTGTCACAAGCATATGTATTTTACAAATTATCACAAATTCAAATTAGGAACTCGGTAAGATCTGTTGTTCAATATCAAAGAATCCCCCCTTTTCTTAAGTCTAAAATAAAGGATTCTTTTGAAAGACAAGGAATGATTCATTCGAAATTAGCAAATAAAAAACTTCCAAGCTATGAAACGAATCAATGGAAAAACTGGTTAAAAGGACATTATCAATACCATTTATCTCAGATCGGATGGTCTAGATTAATACCAGAAAAATGGCGAAATAGAGTTCGCCAGCGTTGTATAGTTAAAAAGGAAAATTTAAGCAAACGGCATTCATATGAAAAAGACCAATTGGTTGGTTCCAAAAAAAAATCGAAAGTATATTTATTATCCAATGAAAAAAGTAATTTTCGAAAATATTATAGATATAATCTTTTATCATATAAATTTATTAATTATGATAATAAAACGGAATGTTTTTTTTATAGATTTCCCTTTCAAGAAAATAAGAACCAAGAAATTTATTATACTTATAACAGGCCTAAAAAGGCCTTTTTTGATATACTGAGGAACATCCCTATTCAAAATGATCTAGGACAGGTTGATATTCCATATATGGAAAAATCGGCCGATAGAAAAAACTTTGATTGGAAATTTTTCAATTTTTATCTTAGCCAAAAAGCCGATATTGAGACCTGGATCATTATTGATACCAATAGGAATCAAAATACTCAAATTCCTACTAACAATTCTCAAATAATTTCTAAAAAAAATATTTTTTATCTTATGATTCCAGAAACCAATTCACCAAACCCCCACAAAGGATTTTTTGATTGGATGGGAATGAATGAAAAAATACTAAAGCGCCCCATATCGAATCTGGAATTTTGGCTCTTCCCAGAATTTGTGTTACTTTATAAGGCATATAAAACAAAACCTTGGTTTATACCAAGCAAATTACTTCTTTTAAATTTAAATAGTAGTGAAAATAAAAAGATTAATGAAAAGAAAAAGATTAATTTGTTGATAGCCTCGAATAAAAAGCATCGAAATCAAGAAGAAAAAGAACCCATAAGTCAAGGAGATCGTGGATCCGTTCTCTCACAACAAAAAGATATTGAAGATAATTATGCAAGCTTGGACATAAAAAAGGGGAAAAAGAGAAAACAATACAAAAGCAATACAGAAGCAGAACTAGATTTCTTCCTGAAACGTTATTTGGTTTTTCAATTGAAATGGTGCACAACTTTAAATCAAAGAATGATCAATAATATCAAGGCATATTGTCTTCTGCTTAGACTGATAGATCCAAAAAAAATGACTATAACCTCCATTCAAAAGAGAGAAATAAATTTGGATAGAATGCCGATTCAAAGTAATTTAACTCTTTCAGAATTAATGAAGAGGGGGGTATTGATTGTAGAACCACTTCGTTTGTCTGGAAAAAAAGATGGACAATTTATTATGTACCAAACCGTAGGTATTTCGTTGCTTCATAAGAGTAAGCATCAAATTAATCAAAAATATCAAGAGCAAAGATATGTTTCTAGGACAAATTTGGATGAAACAATTTCACCACATCAAAGAATAAATGAAAATAGAAACAAAAATCATTTTGATTTACTTGTTCCAGAAAATATTTTATCGTTTAAACGTCGTAGAAAAGCGAGAATTCTAATTTGTTTCAATTCAAAGAATGAAAATTATACATATAGAAATCCAGTATTTTGGAATAGAAAGAACATAAAAAACAGCAGCCGAGTTTCACATGACAATAATTATCTTGATAGAGAGAAAAATCAATTAATGAAATTAAAGTTCTTTCTTTGGCCTAATTATCGATTAGAAGATTTAGCTTGTATGAATCGTTATTGGTTTGATACCAATAATGGCAGTCGTTTCAGTATGTTAAGAATACATCTGTATCCGCGATTGAAATTCTGTGAATAATACAATTTTTCTATATATACCCTAAACCCTATTTCTATATACCCTATATATAATCTATATTAATCTATATATAATATAGGGTATATGAAAGTAAACAAATATACAGATCACGTACTTTTCTTGTCTCACATCTCATTCTAGTATTCAATATGAAATGAATTATGAATAATATCTCAATTAGTTTTCCAAATGAATCAATAGAAACTTCTTAATTTTAGGTCTAAATTCTTCGATGCAAAAATGTACCAATCTTTTTCTATTCCTATCTAAATCCAATTTCCAATTCGATTGATTGGTTTAAATTCAGAAAGGAGTTATTTGGATTAAATTATTGTATATACCACATCAAAATTAATGGCATTATTATTACTTATACTTATTACTGATCGGTAAAATCCATATCTGTACAAGGGGAAAGGAGAGTTTTTTATGGTAAAAAATTCAGTAATTTCTATTATTTCTCAAAAAGAAAATAAAGAAAATAGAGGGTCTGTTGAATTTCAAGTATTCAGTTTCACCACTAAGATAAGGAGACTTACTTCACATTTGGAATTGCACAAAAAAGACTTTTCATCTCAGAAAGGTTTGCGAAAAATTTTGGGAAAACGTCAACGACTACTAGCCTATTTGTCAAAAAGAAATAGAGGACGTTATAAAGAATTAATTGATGAGTTGGATATTCGAGAAATAAAAACTCGTTAATTTGAAGCATGATATCATTTGACGAGCTTAGTCTTGATGAGCTTAGTCGTTTAAATTTTGATGAATTTCTTTTTACTTTCAGCAATGCATGGAAGACTGACTCGGGAAAAACTTATGATTACACCAACTACAAGAAACGACCTCATGATAGTCAATATGGGCCCTCACCACCCATCAATGCACGGTGTTCTTCGACTAATCGTTACTCTCGACGGTGAAGATGTTATTGACTGTGAACCTATATTGGGTTATTTACATAGAGGAATGGAAAAAATTGCGGAAAATCGAACAATTATACAATATTTGCCTTATGTAACACGTTGGGATTATTTAGCTACTATGTTTACAGAAGCAATAACCGTAAACGGACCTGAACAGCTAGGCAATATTCAAGTACCTAAAAGGGCTAGCTATATTAGAGCTATTATGCTGGAGTTAAGTCGTATCGCTTCCCATTTGTTATGGCTTGGCCCTTTTATGGCAGATATTGGGGCACAGACCCCCTTTTTCTATATTTTGCGAGAACGAGAATTGATATATGACTTATTCGAAGCTGCTACCGGTATGCGCATGATGCATAATTATTTTCGTATCGGAGGAGTCACTGCTGATCTACCTCATGGCTGGATAGATAAATGTTTAGATTTTTGCGATTATTTTTTAACTGGGGTTGCTGAATATCAAAAGCTTATTACACGAAATCCTATTTTTTTAGAACGAGTTGAAGGCGTAGGTATTATTGGCGGAGAAGAAGCATTAAATTGGGGTTTATCGGGGCCAATGCTACGAGCTTCCGGAATACAATGGGATCTTCGTAAAGTTGATCGTTATGAGTGTTATGACGAATTTAATTGGGAGATTCAATGGCAAAAAGAAGGAGATTCATTAGCTCGTTATTTAGTACGAATCGGCGAAATGACAGAATCCATAAAAATTATCCAACAGGCCCTGGAAGGAATTCCAGGGGGGCCCTATGAGAATTTAGAAAGCCGGCGCTTTGATAGAATAAAAGACCCTGAATGGAATGATTTTGAATATCGATTTATTAGTAAAAAACCTTCTCCAACTTTTGAATTATCCAAGCAAGAACTTTATGTAAGAGTCGAAGCACCAAAAGGAGAATTGGGAATTTTTCTGATCGGAGATCAGAGTGTTTTTCCTTGGAGATGGAAAATCCGACCGCCGGGGTTTATCAACTTGCAAATTCTTCCGCAGTTAGTTAAAAGAATGAAATTGGCTGATATTATGACGATACTAGGTAGTATAGATATCATTATGGGAGAAGTTGATCGTTGAAATGATAATTGATATAACAGAAATAGAAGCTATTCATTCTTTTTTCAGATTGGAATCCTTAAAAGAAGTTTATGGGCTCGTATGGATGCTTGTCCCTATTTTCATTCTTGTATTAGGAATCACACTGGGTGTACTAGTAATTGTTTGGTTAGAAAGAGAAATATCTGCAGAGATACAGCAACGTATTGGACCCGAATATGCAGGTCCTTTGGGAATGCTTCAAGCTTTAGCAGATGGTACAAAACTACTTTTCAAAGAAAATCTTCTTCCGTCTAGAGGAGATACTCGTTTATTCAGTATTGGTCCATCCATAGCAGTCATATCCATTTTACTAAGTTATTCAATAATTCCTTTTAGCTATCGCTTTATTCTAGCTGATCTTAGTATTGGTGTTTTTTTATGGATCGCCGTTTCAAGTCTTGCTCCCGTTGGATTACTTATGTCAGGCTATGGATCAAATAATAAATATTCCTTTTTAGGTGGATTAAGGGCTGCTGCTCAATCAATTAGTTATGAAATACCATTAACTCTATGTGTATTATCAATATCTCTACGTGTGATTCGGTAAGACATAAAAATTCCTCCATTTCTTTTCTTTCTAAGAAGAAAGTTAAATGATTTGAATATCTATTTTTTTATTCATCATTAGGTTGATGAATTAAACCAGATAGTTATATGAGTGAAATAAAACGGCTTATAAATTTGCTGTTAAAGGAATTCAATCTCATTTCCTATGTACAAGAATTAAGTGAAAGTAAACATAAGCAGTCAAGGCTGTTTACCCCAAGATTGGCTGATTAGTCATCATGGCTTGAAGCGGGTTTGAAAGATCAATTGTATGGGTTTTTTTCTATACTATTACCATAGAGGTATTACCCTAATGAGAGATTCAAAAAAAAATAAGTGGATGGTTAGGAAGACCAAGATACACAAAGGATTAGTAATGGAGATTCTTTAAATTATCCAATAGGATATTTTTTTATAGAAAAGTAATTCGAATTGGGGCTTTAAGTTGGTAGAAATGATTAAGAAGTACTCCCCATGATTTCGATCCAGAGTATGTTCCTGTCCACTGATTAAGTAAATAACTATCAAAACGAAGAAATCTTTTACTTTTGATAATACGAATAATGCCTCTTTTTCTGAGAAAGGAGAATAGGAACGAAATAAAATTCTTGTTATGTAATGCAATGTCTAAATGCTTTTTCGTAATCGAAAATGAGAAAAAGATAGGTTGAAATATCTATGTGATATTCCTCTAAAAATTATTTTTTTCATTCAAGGGTAAAGTTTTTAATTAACAAAGAAAAATGAAAATTTTTAAAATATGAGATCAATTCCGAAGCACTTTTTTATTATTTTATTATAAATCTAGCAGACAGAATTCCATTAGTCTAATTATAGGCCTTAGGATAAGAATTTGATTCTCTATCGATCTTACAAACACATCAACAAATACATCAAGATAAATAAAGTTGAAAGGTTCTTATATTGATTTGTGACCTATGAGGAGCCGTATGAGGTGAAAATCTCATGTACGGTTCTGTAATAGTGACGAGAACAGTGATGTTATTGTCGACTATGATTATCTAACAGTTTAAGTACAGTTGATATAGTTGAAACACAATCAAAATATGGTTTTTGGGGATGGAATTTGTGGCGTCAACCTATAGGGTTTATCATTTTTCTAATTTCTTCTCTAGCCGAGTGTGAGAGATTACCTTTTGATTTACCAGAAGCAGAAGAAGAATTAGTAGCTGGTTATCAAACCGAATATTCAGGTATAAAATTTGGCTTATTTTATGTTGCTTCGTATCTAAATCTACTAGTTTCTTCGTTATTTGTAACAGTTCTTTACTTGGGGGGTTGGAATCTTTCTATTCCAAACCTATTTAGTCCTGAAATTTTTGACATAAATAAAAGAGGGAAAGTTTTTGTAACAATAATAGGTATCTTTATTACACTGGCTAAAACTTATTTGTTCTTGTTTATTTCTATTGCAACAAGATGGACGTTACCAAGACTAAGAATGGACCAACTATTAAATCTTGGATGGAAATTTCTTTTACCTATTTCTTTAGGTAATCTATTATTAACAACTTCGTTCCAGCTTCTTTCACTGTAAAGGAATAGAATATTCTATTCTTCATAACTTGTCTCAAACAAGAGAAAGAAACCAGTAAACTTATTTATAGATATTCAGATATGTTCCCTATGCTAACTCGGTTCTTGAACTCTAGTCAACAAACAATACGAGCTGCCAGGTATATTGGTCAAGGTTTCATGATTACCCTGTCCCACGCGAATCGTTTACCTGTAACTATTCAATACCCCTACGAAAAATTGATTACATCAGAACGTTTCCGAGGTCGAATCCACTTTGAATTTGATAAATGCATTGCTTGTGAAGTATGTGTTCGTGTATGCCCTATAGATCTACCCGTTGTAGATTGGAAATTTCAAACTGATATTCGAAAAAAACGATTACTTAATTACAGTATTGATTTTGGAATTTGTATATTTTGTGGTAATTGTGTTGAGTATTGTCCAACAAATTGTTTATCAATGTCCGAAGAATATGAGCTTTCTACTTATAATCGTCATGAATTGAATTATAATCAAATTGCTTTAGGCCGGTTACCTGTATCAATAATTGAAGATTACACAATTCGAACAATTTCTTCGAATTTATCTCAACTAAACAATGTATAAAACTCTTGATTCGCAAAACATTTAAAAATTCAAAAAAAATAGCTTTTAGATTTTTTTGCAGTTAAAGGAATGAGGTTTTTGCTTGGTCAATACAAAAGAACGGTTGGTTCGTAAGGGTCGTGGCTTGATTTTCATTTAAAATCAATTTTTATTCGAATAATGTAATATTTAATAATATAAAGATAAAGTTTTAACCTTTGCTTTCGAGAATAGATAAAAGTAATCCTGTACTTACATCAATCCAAATCACCTCCATTCAAATTGAATTCAATTAAGAAGTATCTTAAAAATAGGATAAATTTTTCCTG